AACGAAGAAGCGCTAGCAGATGAGATTGGACCTATATAGACTAGGAAACACAGGGAAAGACAGTCTTGGGGGTCCCCAAAACAGAGTGAGAACTAGCCCTTTGAGGAGCTCTCTAAGCTGTCTAACTCTCTATTACCATATGCAGAGGGAAACCAGGTTCAATAGCCGGATAGAGTAAGAAAACAACTAAATAGAAATGAGTACTTGCTACGGGTGAAGGAGTAAAGAGTTTCAATAAAAAATATCCTTAATGCGACTGCGGGAAGGCTGTTCCTGCTACATTTCGCTGGGGAAGAAAGAAGGAATTGAGTCTTTTCACATTATCACGGAAAAAGGGGATTGCCTCTTAGTCAATTTTTACTGGAAAAAGACCCGGAACCCCATACCCTCTCATTCACTTACTATAGGCCGAGGAGCGTAGATTCATCTTACTTTTTATAAATGGAAAAAGAGACATAAGTCACGCATTCGAGCAAGAGCCTTTGCCTTTCTTCGCTATGTAAATAGAGGGCCGGAGGAAGAAGTGCCAGAACCTCAACAAAAGAATGAAGGTGATAGAGTCTTACAGGAGACGCTAGGCTTCGGAATTGAATGGAATGATTCCTCTCCCTTGGTTGCCTTCACTGCCCGTGAATCCCTTCTCTTTTTCTATTCCAGTAGTCTTATGCGGTCTGGTCTGTCCATTAGCTGCTTAACTCATAGTAGTTAGGAGGTTGTTGTCCTAATGAGTGTAGCGGAGTGCTCCCTATCCTATTACTCATCTATAGGGCTATCACCCTAGCTTTCCCTGTCTCTGCCTTTCTTTCCTAGTCCTGAGTTTTTCTTCTTGACTATTGCTTGGGATTGGGTTTGACACTATTCAATACTAAATATCTACTCGTGGAGGGAGGGGAGGCAATAGATTCATCTTAGGCGGTAAGCGAAGGAACTGTAGGGCTTAGGGCAGCGAGTGAGCCTCGGATTTTTCTTCAATAGCTCTAGGGGAGGTGAGAAGAGAGCCAATAGCTATTATAGAAGGACTTAACAATTCATGGCATGAATTAGAGTTGAAGGAAGAAAGACATGAAATGCTAGAAAGATGGAATCTATGAATGAGCTCTTTCGTCTAAGCCTAGAACTAGGCAAGAGCAAGGAATGGACTTTAAGTGAGTGAAGGAAGGAGGGGACAAAGGTCAGTTCTATAAGGCAAGAAAGCAAGATCAGAAGAAGGAGCAATGCAGAATAACTAAGCATGACAAGGAGAGGATAGCTAGACTTTCAAAGACAGTAGCAATGGCAAGGAGACTAATCCCGATATTCTTTCCCTAGCAATTGGAGGATTCTATTGATCCAAGACCTGTATGTAGACCAGGGCCTCCCCCGCTTTCAGTTAAGGCCAGAAAGAATTATCTTACCTTTCTCTTCTGTCAGTTCCTTTCAAAGAAAACCAAGGATGAAGCTAGAATGTGGAGTACGGACTTATCATGCTTCCCAATTCCACTAGCATAAAAGAGTTTATTCAACTCCTGAGAGATTCTATAGTTCCTGAGCTACCCCATGATGAGAATGAGGGAAGAAGTCCTTAGCTATTCCTTTGGCCTATAATAAGAAAGGTCCATCAAGACTCAGAAATTACCCTCGATCTTTTCAATCCCTCTAGTAGAGAATTCTTAGCCTTCGTCTTAGAAACTGAGCTCTCACAAAGCAAGTCATTACTTATTGTTTACACACACTTTCTATTTTACTTAGCCTACTTCTTTATCATTAGATCAATTAGGCAGGGGAAGACTCTGTGTACTAACTTTCTCTTCTTTCTTCTTCTTTTCAATCCCTTGCCACTTCCCTTCTTTGCTAGCACGTACCTGTCTTTGCTTTGCACAAGAGATCCCCCTACTCTTCACACCCCTCTAGTCCTGATCTTGCTTATGCATTACTTGGGAAGGATTGCCCTATCCCTTTGTTGGGGGCTTTGGCTACCCTACCTCATTCCCTTCACAAGCCAAGGACAAGATGAATCTATTGCCCTGCCTCCAAGAGAAGAAATGGCACCAATCGATTCAATAGAAGGCATTAAGCAGACAGAGCGAGAAGAGAGGATATCCTTTATCCTGTTGCAGCTTTCATGAAGGCTTTCATTGAAGAATCGAAAGAAACTACCCAGTCTAGGGCTGAAAAGGGGGGGCTAAATGCAGAGACAAGGCAACTGAGGATAGTGACTTTCTCCTGTAATGAATAGAATAGGCCCGAGAGCTATGAAAGGAGAGAGTTTCCTATTCCATATTCCGGTTGACCAATTCGCGCAGTATCCAATCCAGAATATAGGCTTGCTTTTGCCCTCTCCCGATAGTACATTTATGCTCCTAAATCACTGAATTCAAACTCTCTATCGGATGAAAGGGAGCGAGCGAGTGTAGGTTACTCCTAGAATGTTGGGTCTTAGAGCCAGTAGAGCGCAGTACAAGCGAATGGAGTGGAATCTACCATTGAAGAAATCTATTTGCTTAACCCAGGCCTTCAGATC